TTTATTACCGTCGTATCTGGATTGAGACTTAGGTAAATGTTTTATTCATATATGTATTAAAAGAACATATCTAATTTAGCTCTTTCATGCCTATTCTAACTAGTTATTTTGGTTTTTTACTGGCTGCTTCAACTATAACCTCAGCTATATTTATTGGTTTGAACAAGATACGACTTATTTGAAATGAATGAAATTCAATAAACAATTTACAAAAATCAAAATCAAAACCTCCCAGAATATTTTATTTCAGTTATTCTATGGTTCTCAATTGCGAATTCCCGGTCATTGAGATTCACGGATAATTCAGATTAATATTTAGGGATAGATCTTACCTATCTTTTTATTCCCTAAAACAAATCAAAATGATTGAAGTTTTTCTATTTGGAATCGTCTTAGGTCTAATTCCTATTACTTTAACAGGATTATTTGTAACTGCATATTTACAATACAGGCGCGGTGATCAGTTGGACCTTTGATTGAGTAACATTTCTTTTTTTGATTGACCTCCTACAAGGAGGAGGTCAAATTTAAGTTGCAATTAGACTTTGTTTTGTTAAGTTATTTCATTGTAATTCGACATAACATAAACGGAATCACGCTCTGTAGGATTTGAACCTACGACATCGGGTTTTGGAGACCCGCGTTCTACCGAACTGAACTAAGAGCGCTTTCTTATATCCTATAACAGTAGATACAATTGTAAAGTGTAAAGAAAAGGATTTTTTTACCCCCGAGGGGTCTTGTGTACATGTACATATAGTATGTACAAACGAAAGATTATGTCCAAAATTTCCCGATCTTACTCAAGGAATCCCTCGTAACTGTCCATAGGAGAAAGAATAGGTAGGGATGACAGGATTTGAACCTGTGACATTTTGTACCCAAAACAAACGCGCTACCAAGCTGCGCTACATCCCTTTTAAAAATTGTTGTACAGTGTCATTGTATAAAATACATGTCTTGTTTTCCACATCCTTCTTTTTTGCTCTACCTATATAGATAGGTAGAAAATGTTCTTGTCATTTTTTTAGGGAGCGGAAAAATTGAATCTGCTGGGTCATTATACATATGCATTTTAGTTAGTAATTCCTAATTCTAATTTTATTTCAAGCAAAAACAAATGATCTTGAACTAAAATATCGGGTTATCTATGATCTATGTATTAGAATATCGAACTAGGACTATATATGTATTACAATATACAATACAAATAAAGAATTAAAATAAATAAGAAAAAAATAGAAAATAAAAGAAGAAGGAGGATTTTCAATGCGAGATATAAAAACATATCTCTCAACGGCACCTGTGCTAACCACTCTATGGTTTGGGTCTTTAGCAGGTCTATTGATAGAAATTAATCGTTTATTTCCGGATGCCTTGTCATTCCCCTTTTTTTCATCTTGATTGAATTCTTGTATTGATCTGTGAAGAAATGAAGAAGATTTGAGATACAATTCTACGTAACATGGCTCCAATTTTGCTTCCTTTTTCTTTCCTATCCTAAAAAAAAAGAAAGAGAAAGAGTGTATCGAACCTCAGTCAAAATACAGTGAATCTACGATAGGATTTTTTGGAAAAGAAATGGAAATGTGGATCCAGTCTAGGGGCGACGAAATTTTAACATAGAAAGAATAAAATAATGAGATTAGGATAGGAATAATTCATAGTTAGAAAAAATTGTATTAATTAATTATTACGATATTCTTAATATTCTTCTATTAATGAATATGACTCTTTTTCTTTATAGTTCTAGTTATTCATAGTAATTCTATTTTAAATTATAGTACTCCGAAGTTATTCGAATTCCAATAATTTGAAAAAGAAAATATTTACAAATTCTATTTCTAGTTAGTAACTTTTATTAATATAGTCTAGATATAGAATATAGATTTTTTTTTATTTGGTTCGGATCAAAAAGAAAATGAAGAGAGTTCTAAAGTGAAGTCGATCCAAAATGAAAAGGAGGTTCATGGCCAAGGGTAAAGATATCAGAATTATAGTGATTTTGGAATGTACCTGTTGTGTTCGAAAGGGTGTCAATAAAGAATCGCCGGGCATTTCTAGATATATTACTCAAAAGAATCGACACAATACACCCAATCGACTAGAATTTAGAAAATTTTGTCGCTATTGTCAAAAGTATACGATTCATGGGGAAATAAAGAAATAGGTGGAACGGAATGTGTGTGTGATTTTTACAAGTAGCGGGAAGAGTAAGAACTTTACATCTTAACATATATAATACAAACCAAATCCGATTTTGGTCGAATCTTAAATAAATAAGAAAAAAAATAGAATTCTATTTTATGGATTCTTTTATATAGAAGGAATAAACAAACAAGGAATAAGTAAACCATGGATAAATCCAAACAACCTTTTCGTAAATCCAAGCGATCTTTTCGTAGGCGTTTACCCCCAATTGGATCGGGGGATCGAATCGATTATAGAAACATGAGTTTAATTAGTCGATTTCTTAGTGAACAAGGAAAAATCTTATCTAGACGGACGAATAGGTTGACCTTGAAACAACAACGATTAATTACTATTGCTATAAAACAAGCTCGTATTTTATCTTTGTTACCTTTTCGTAATAATGAGAAACAATTGGAGAGAGTGGAGTCGATCCCTAGAACTACTGGTCCTAGAACCAAAAATAAATAGATATACTCCTCAAAACTCCAATTGAGGACTCAAGCTTATATTAATTTTTGCTCGAAAAAACTAGAATCCAGATTTGATTCTTGTATTATAAAAAAGGAAAAATGGGGAAGAAATCTTTTTTTCTTGAAAAATGTTCGTTTATTCTTACTACTCAAATCTTAATTTCTTTTTATTCTATCTTCCCGGAGTCCTTTCTCCGGGAAATCCCTTTTCAATCATTCTTGTTTCATGTATAATAGATTCTATTAAGATTCTTTTATTCCTTTATTTGATTTGTATTTTTTTTTTTATTTCTGATTGATGATTTTATTTGAAATAATATCAAAACAATTCTTATTTGATAGGGCTATTTGCGCAAGTATTTTACGATTCAGAAGCAATTGTCTCTTGTACAGATTGTTGATGAATAGGCTATAACTATAGAATAGCCTATCCTCACGAGTTACCGCATTTATCCGAGTGATCCACAAACGACGAAAATCTCTCTTTTTCCTGCTCCTATCTCGATGAGAGGAAACCAAAGCTCTCATTCTTTGTTGAATAGTTGTTCGAGTAAGTCTTGAATGAGCCCCTATAAAGGTTGATGCAAATAAACGAATCTTTTTTCGACGTCTCCGAGCTGTATATCCTCGTTTAACTCTGGTCATTGAATCAAATGAAACTTTCTTGAATAACTAATTGATTTCTCTTCTTTCAGTCATCCTTTTCTTCCGGTCAATTAATAACAAAGCGGATTCTTCCAATATATAAAATATAAATTCCAATGGCTTTTGCGACTATGACCTTCCCGACCACTATTTTTTCTTTCTTCAAAGTATCTCGCCTGTAAATAAGAAATTCGACTGCTACTAAATAAATAAATAAAAAAGAATAGTGGGTTTCCTCGTTTCTATGGCAACTTCTGAAACGGTGAGGTCCTCTCTATACACCGGAGCCTCTTCTTTCATTTCATCAAATTTTATTGTGAACTTGTATAGTTCACACTCTTTGGCTCTACCCATCCATTTTTCAATTAGAATTCTTTTTTCAATTCTAATTAGAAAGTAATAGTCCTTTTCACAAAAAAAGCTATCCATACAGTGACGGCATTTAATTCTGAAAGTTGGCTAGGTAGCTGACCTTGTTAGTCCGTTTTTTCAAGAAAAGGAATAGGAGCATAACCTTTTTCCTCCGCTTAATGGATAACTATTTGTTACCAATGGAGAATTACTTCTCATCTCAAACGGAGTGATTGGATTTGCACCAATAGAAACCATAAATTCATAACATAATTAGGTAGATGATAGATCTTCATTTTTAGATACTAGTAAATTAAATGGCCGTCTTCCACTCTATCTATCCTAATTCATTGATAGTGGTCGTTGATACTTTTGCATTTCTTCAAACTCATCATGATCTGAACTGAACGAGTCGCACATACACCCTAGTACATGTTCCTCGACGCTGAGGACATCCTCGAAGAGCGGGAGATTTCGTGACATTTCTTATTGGCTGTCTTGCGTTTCTAATAAGTTGTTTAATGGTTGGCATGGCGTGTCTATAGAATCTCATTCTAGATAGAATAGAGCGGGTTGGCTTAGATCGATCTTAACCTGATGGTTGATGATTATGAATGATTTCTATTCACACGGAAATTTCAAATTTTGAAACGGAATTCTTATATTTATATGGAATCCCTAGTATTTTGATTTTCGATCGCTACAAGATCAACGATGCCATAAGCTTGGGCTTCTGTTGCTGACATAAAAACATCCCTTTCCATATCTTCGGATATAACCCATAAAGGGTTGCCCGTTCTTTGTACATAAACTTTTGTGAGAGTTTCGCGAAGCTTCAATAGTTCTTCTGCTTCCAGAATAAAATCCCCTGCTTGTGCCTCGTAAAAAGAACTAGCAGGTTGGTGAATCATAACCCTGATGATATTGATATAACATCATGAATGGTTCTTTTATCTATATATCGCACGATTGGGTTAAAGTAAGGGATAATCAAAATAACAATAAAAAATAGAATTAAACAACCGTACGGGCATTTTTTGTACATTGCATACGGCTCTGCAATGGAATTTATTTTTTCGATAGAAGAAATTCTATCGAAAAGAAGAAAAAGAACCCATCTGATCCAAATCGTTAAATGATCCATTTACCACCCTTCCTTTCGTAGTAGTAAAAAAGATACTATGATGGTTCTGTTGCTTTATATGTTTATCTATTTATCTCGTCTGTGGTTTAGCAATCCCAAAGTTTCTTTTTGATATGATCCAAGAAGGAGAAAATTATTTTTTCCATTTTTTTGACTCTTTCTTATCATAACATAAAAATAAGAAAGATACTTCTGGTGTGGAAGAATAATGGTTTGTGACGCTGAAATTGACTCTTGCTTGACACATAAAATCAACTTGGGAATAACCCTTCTTTCATACTACTATCTCGATACAAAATCTCATGTTAGAAAAAAAACACTAATGGTTTGTTCATATCGAACTCGAAGTGCCATGCTATTATTACTTATTCTTTATTTGATTCATATTCGATACAGCGAAGGCATAGTATTTTTTTCTCAAATAAAAAAAACTCATTGGCGCCAAGCGTGAGGGAATGCTAGACGTTTGGTAATTTCTCCTCCAACCAGAATGAAAGATCCCATTGAAGCGGCTAATCCCATACATACTGTATGTACATCCGGTGACACAAATTGCATAGTATCATAAATGGCTATTCCTGGTATTACCCATCCGCCTGGAGAATTTATAAACAAATAAAGATCCCTAGTATCATCCTCTATGCTGAGGTATACCATGAGACCAACAAGTTGATTCGAGATCTCGCTATCAACCTCTTGTCCTAAAAAAAGTAATCTTTCTCGATGAAGTCGGTTGATTAGGGAAAAATTGTATCCCTGAGGAACCGTACGTGCACCTTTGGATGCATACGGTTCGAAAGAATTGCGAAAAAAAAATCAATGTATTGATTCCAGTCCTATTTCTTTTTTTTTTAACATGAGTTTTGCCCTCCTTCCCTATATTCTATAATGTAGAATATAAAAAAGAATTTTATGAACTTATTGAACTAACTTCTCATTGATGTATTGTTTCATCGAAATTCAAATTACGATGTAATTTTCTTGTTCCTGAATGGACCCTTTCAATTCTTTTAGGTTCTTGTTCTACTCCGGGGGAAGATTTGCCCGAATTCCATTTGCGCATATAGGTCAAATGATTCCAGTACCACTTCTTTTTTTTCAATTGTTTCATAACTTTCCCCAAAATATTCGATGTATTAATAATACTACTCTATTGGTAGGCAGTTTTATATTATCCCTTGGTAATCGTGCAATCATCATATATTCTACATAATAGATTATATTAGAATATTCTATTATAGTCTATTATAGTAAGTTCTATTATATTCTATTTAATTATTAATGAATTTCATAATTTATTAATACTTTAATGAAATTTAGAATACTTTAATGAAATTTATATTTTATTTTTATATTCTTTATTTAATATTTCTTATTTAATTATCTAATATTATTATATTTTTTATATTTTTTTTTTCTATTTCTATTTAATATTTCTTATTTATATTACTACATTTACACTCCCATTCTATTACTTTGACTCTTACCATTTCCAATTTGGTATTCTCTGAACGGAGCCTGGATACTTTATCAGTCCAAGTAAACCATCAATTATTTTAATTGATAATATTCATCCCCAATAGGAATCTTTGTGCTTCACGCTCCAAATTATTGATTGTTCAATCAATACAAGATTGAATATCTATTTATTGGATTGGGCGAAATAGAGAATACTCGATCGGGGGAGATAACGGGGAAATACCATATGATCCATATGTCTGACAAGTCGCACTATACGTCAACCCAAGCTGCATCTTCCTCTCCAGGATTCCGAAAAGGTACTTTTGGAACACCAATGGGCATTAAGATAAAAAAAATGAAGTACTATACTTTACTTTAATATGGAAACGTAACAATGGGTTTTATTGTCTTCATCATTTTTTCTCTTTCTTTTCTATATTCTATTCTATATTAGAATTTTCTATTCTATATATTATATATTATAGAAAATAGAACTTAATATTATTAGATAGATATATTATTATCTAGATAGAATTAGAGTATTTAGAGTATATATTAAGTATATAGATTCTAATTTAGAATATTAGTATATAGATATATACTTTATATATAGGAATATAGGACTGGAAGGTTCATAGAGGAAGACAGAATGAATAAAGAAAAATTGTAACGAACGGAATCGATCAGATCAGCCGATTGTTCGAATGATTTCGAATTATAAAAAGTATCTATGCATTCTTTTTCCCTCAAAATCGTCCCATTGCGTATTGGTACTTATCGGGTATAGAATAAGATCTGTTTCTCTTTGTTCTTCTAAATAGAAATAAATAGAATTGTTCCCTTCTCTTTCTATTTCATTAAAAAGAAAAGAAGGGAATACAAATAAATATAAATCTTTTCCTATACAAAATCTACCGAACAGGTGAAATACACGGTCTAGTCTTTTCCAATGCGATAAAGTTACATAATGTCTATTTCTTTTTCAGAAAGGGGTATTTACATGGGTTTGCCTTGGTATCGTGTTCATACTGTTGTATTGAATGATCCCGGTCGATTACTTTCTGTACATATAATGCATACAGCTCTAGTTTCTGGTTGGGCCGGCTCGATGACTCTATATGAATTAGCAGTTTTTGATCCCTCTGACCCTGTTCTTGATCCAATGTGGAGACAAGGCATGTTCGTTATACCCTTCATGACTCGTTTAGGAATAACCAATTCGTGGGGAGGTTGGAG